ATATTTATTTTATATTAATTAATATAATTACTATTTTTTTTAATTATAATATAATAAGTAATACTCTCATCCTAACTATTTAGGATAGCACTAACAATCGTTTAGTCATTACTAAAGAAATACCCAAATTTTTAGTCATTCAAATTTAATATATAATGACGTATTTTTGGAAATACTGTTATAAGTTCTATACATATACATTCTGATCAACAATTTTAAAATTAAAAGACGACACCAAAGTAATTACACTTTCCTTACTTTTTTGTGTTTTCGATGTAACTCTCATCAACTAGTATCGAATATTTATTTTTTTTTTTAGCAATATTTATAAATATTACAATTATAGAAAAATCTTATTAAATTAAAAAATTTAATATTAATATTTGAAATAGACGAAACCAAATAAAAAAATTCTGTACTGTATCTGTGTATTCGTTATCCTTACGAAATCTCAGATAAACTGGAACGATCTGATAAGGGATATAATGAAATTCTTTAATTAGTTTTCTCAGAAAAAAATTTTTTAATGGACCAATAAAATGGACCAATAAAAATGTTATTCGAAACGTCCCGTGATCTTCAACCAATTATGCGCTTCAATATAATTCCCAGGAGTAAGTGTTATAGCTTGTTTCCAATACTCGGCGGCTTGATCAAACCAAGCCTCTGCAATTTCAGAATCTCCCTGTCGGATGGCTTGTTCTCCCCGGTCGGAATAGGCGGGTAAATTCCTTCCCTTAGAACCGTACTTGAGACTTTCCTACCTCATACGGCTCCGCAGTCAATTCTTTTGGTGTCCTTTTTTTAACTATAAAAAGGAAAACAAGGAACGAGATTTCTCATAGATCTCTACCACTCTTCGAGAAAACCAAAAGAGGTTAATCAGATGAGTTTCAAACTTTAATTTTTATTTAATTAAAAGTATTTTTTTTTTTAATAATAAGTTTTATTTTAGTTTTATCTTTTCTCCCACTCGCAGAAGAATAAAGTATAGGTATTTACTCCTATTGTTAGTATTTTCGGCAAGGTAACTATCTCGATTTCATATCGAAATTTATATAGAATCTTTGAGAAAGACTTTCCTTTCTAAAAAAAGTACTAAAGAAAAGACTTACTATCTTTGGGATCTGATCCTACACCGCCGCTCAATACCTTAGTGGATCAACTCTATTACAGAAGTTAATTACTCACTTTTATATATGTTATTATTCTTATATTTTATATATCTTATTATTCTTATATATAGGCATAAATAAGCAGTTCTTTTCTTAATGTATTGGCCCAAAACCTCGTTAATTGATCTTTACGGTGCTTCTTCTCTATCAATTAAAAATTTTTATTTTTATCCATAGACGACATTAAAAAAAGTATCTAGGCATATCTTATTTCGTCATATTTTCATTCCCATTTCTATGAAGTGTATTTTTTTCCTACAGCTCAAAAAATCGGCGTTTTAGACGATGCATATGTAGTAAGCCTATATTTTTTTTAGTATTTACTAAAAAAGAGGGGGGTCTTCCTTTTTCCTTCTATAGTGGAGATAGTCGCACGTAATGACAGATCACTGCCATATTATTAAAAGCTTGGGGTAAGAATGGGTTTCGTTCTAGTGCCCGGAAATAATATTCTAAAGCTTTCGTATGTTCCCCATTACTTGTGTGAATAAGGCCTATATTATAGAGTATATAACTTCGATCGTAGGGGTCGATTTCTAGTCGCATAGCTTCATAATAATTCTGTAAAGCTTCCGCATAATTTCCTTCGGATTGAGCTGACATCCGTTACGGTCGTCATTCGATTCAAAGAATCTCCGTTCCAGAACCGTACGTGAAATTTTCATCTCATACGGCTCCTCCTTTAAATAGGCATAATGAGCATCAAAAATACATAGAATAATAAACAGGGTTTAATCTCATTATGAACTGATTGGGGCTAGTAAAAAAAAAATATCTAGCCAACCTTCTTGCGCAAGAACTTGTACTAACATCAAATGCCTTGATACTAATATAGAAAAGATAACTTGAACAATTACTTTGTTCTCAACGCCTCCTAATTTCCAGGAAAAAGTCACTTCAACAGTCTTTGATGGTTATACGGGTATCCAAAGTACCAACGAGATGGATGTTTGTTATCCCAACCATTCTTGTTAGGCCCAATCCAGATAAGAAAAGGGAGTTAGTAAGTCATTTTAAACAAAGCTTTTGTGTTGTCGATTGCTAGGTGTAGTGCTTTTTCCCCTATGCCGCCTATTGGAACTTTATTACAAAGAAATCGGACTGACCTGTAATACAGAACACACAGGTGTAACCTTCCGCTCAATACTAATACTCAAATTGAGGCTTGAAGCATAGTATTTGAGGCTGCATCAATCGGGGATACACGACAGAAGGAATTGTTCCATTTCTAAACTTCACCTTCAACAAGCGTAGACTTTTTTAGAATTTCTAATTAAGAAAAGAATATAAGACTATTTCTTCTTTATATTTCGAATCGTGTGTCTTTCTCATCAACCTAGAAACAGAAAAGAAAAAAAAATAATCAAATCACACCATCTCTATAATAAGTAAATGCCTCTTTTTCTCCCGAAGTTGTCGGAATGATTCGTAATAAAATATTGGCCACAATTGAAAAGGTCTTATCAATAAAATTTCCATTTATTCGCGATCTAGACATAGGTATCAATCCATTCTATAATTAGTCTCAGCACCTCTTGTGGAAAAAAGATTTCCCAAGCAAAGGATTTATATAGTACGAAATAACATAAAAACAGATTAAGTTCCAAAAAAAAGAAAATAAAGATAAAAAACTTCTACTTACATTATATATTATTATATTTTTTATTTTTGACTTATTTATTCAAGAATTAATAAGAAATAGGGGAATTCCATTCGAATTCATCCAAATAGAATGTAGTAATGGAGGAACTATTCCTCGAAAAGGCATTTTTTTTAAGTTACAGAATTCTAGTATATAAATCTAAATATAAATCGAACCGCGGTCGAAGAGTATCCATTAATCATACATAGTCTAAAAAACCTAAACTCATCAATCCGTTAATTTGTTCCAATGTGGTGATTTAATCACGTAGGTATAGGTATATTTATCTATACGATTTGATTTATAATTAAAGTTTTTTTTTAATTAAAGTTTAAAGTAAAGGGTAGGAACATCATATGAACAAATATGAATCAATCATTCAATATATTATCTATTTTTATACTTTCACAAGAAAAAACATGTTTTTAAATTGAATCCTTCGAGCAAAGCTTTTTATAAAAACTTATCTATCTATTAGTTATAGAATATATAGAATTCTCTGGTTGGTCATACCTATGCAAGTAAAAATAGAATATAGTATTAATCTTTAATTTTAATGTCTCGCTATTTTTTCGGTTTTTGAGTCATAATAAAATAATAGGAAAGATGGCCGAGTGGTTCAAGGCGTAGCATTGGAACTGCTATGTAGACTTTTGTTTACCGAGGGTTCGAATCCCTCTCTTTCCGTACTTGAAAGACCAAATTTACCAACATTCCTAACTGTAAGATATCAAACAACAAGAAATTAAATACCATTATTAGAACATAACAGTTAGATTGGGGATCGGAAAGAATATTATGAGTGAGATAAAATTCCTATCAAACCCCTGACTTTAATCCTTAAGTCAATTTGAAAGGGGCCGGGTTGTTCGAACCCTTTCGCTTTGTTTTTAGTTAGGGCTAAGTCTGACGAGAATAATATTCTACCACAAGCAATTCATTTATTTTCAAACCGACCCACTTACTATCTATTATTTGATTGATTAATCCTTTATATGGAAATGGGTCAAGAGTCAAATGTTTGGGCACTTCCTCAGGGGGGGATGAATCAATCAAATTTTTAATTAGAGCTCTGGATTTTTGTTCATCCTTTGCCGTAATAGTATCTTGGGGTTTGCAACGATAACTCGGTATATCGACTATACGGCCATTAACTAAAATATGTCGATGATTAACTAATTGCCGGGCTCCAGGAATAGTCGGAGCCATGCCCAATCGAAAAAGGATGTTATCCAAACGCATTTCAAGTAATTGTAGTAAAACCTGCCCTGTTGACCCTTTAGCTTTTCTTGCAATACGAACGTATTTAAGTAATTGTCGTTCTGTAATACCGTAATGAAAACGCAATTTTTGTTTTTCTTCTAGACGAATACGATATTGAGATTTTTTCCCAGAACGTGATTGGGCTCTAAGATCACTTCCGGTTCTAGGCCTTTTATTTGTTAGTCCAGGTAAAGCCCCTAAACGTCGTATTTTTTTAAAACGAGGTCCTCGGTAACGTGACATAAAGACTCCTTTCTTTATTTATTATTAAATTAAATTTATATATTTATATTTCATTTTACAAAAAAACCTAAATTAAAACTAAATGATAAATGAAAAGAAATCTCCTGAAGTATTATATTACAATGAATAATAAGATAAGATGTATTATATATATGATATACAAATCCATTTATATATATATTCTATATTTTTTATTTTGTATTAATCTATATAAGTATAAGTAAATAAAAGAGTCTTTTTCATTATTTGTTATGCCAAGGCTCAAACCTTTGCTTTTCCTTTTATTTATAATTGGGAATTTCTACCCTAACCACATAATAGATCAATAACCTTTTGACGAAAGGGCACCCTTTGATTATTATTATTGATTATTATTATTTGTTCTTTGATAAAGATAAAAAAAAATAAGAAAAAGCCGGCTATCGGAATCGAACCGATGACCATCGCATTACAAATGCGATGCTCTAACCTCTGAGCTAAGCGGGCTCATAGAAATTCTACATACATAAAAACTATATCTTAGTTTAAGATTATTCATTTTTATTCTTTTATGATATAAATTATCTAAATATAAAAAAATTTTAAAGAATAAAAAAAGGAAATATAAAATTGAGTTTATTTCTATAGATTTTTTAAGATTTTTTATTTTTCATCTAGAACAATTTTATTTTATTATTATTATATAATTCTATTCTATTGAATTTGAAATCATTATTATATCTACTAACTAATATATAAATTAGATTATAATGAGAAATGAGGGCTGGTAATTGAAAAAAAGAATGCATTATGAAAATTTTCATTATAGCTATAATGAATAGATATTTTTTGAGTTATGTTATTTTAGGGGTCTGCCCCAAGAAAACCTAAAAAAAATAGAAATAAATAAAGAGAAACCAGATTATAGATTATAATAATATAAAAAATAATATTATATTTTCATTCAGAGACGAATACGAAAAACAAAGAATCGATCCTTTGAGTATTACAAACTGCATAAAGGAAAGAAGCGTATATATGCTCTCTATTCATCTATATTGAATTGTACTTACAGAAATGATAGAATCATTTCGGATTAGACCAAAGCAAGTTTCAAATTTATAGTCTTTCCAATAGAAATTCAATAGAAAAAAAATAAATAAGAAAAAACTTTTCGGTATATTAATCTGTATAAATATAAAATCTAAAAAATGCGAGAGATACAGAGAGATACAGAAGAGGATAACATCCCATTGGGGTCCTAATTTTAGAAAATATAACGGGGATATGGCGAAATCGGTAGACGCTACGGACTTAATTGGCTTGAGCCTTAGTATGGAAACCTGCTAAGTGAAAACTTTCAAATTCAGAGAAACCCTGGAATTAAAAAAAAGGGCAATCCTGAGCCAACTCCTTTTTTTCAAGGAAAAAAAGTATTAAGAAAGCAAGAAAAAAAAGGATAGGTGCAGAGACTCAAAGGGAGCTGTTCTAACAAATGGGGTTGACTGTATTGTTATAAGTATAAGACTTCTTCCCTCTAAATTCCAAACCAAGAAAAAGGGTGAAGAATATACGTACTGAAATGATTACTGACAACCCAAATCTGTTCTGTATTTTTTTTTTTTCTAATTTTGAGATATATAAAATAATATAGTATTTTATATATATATTTATAGTAGAGATTTATAATAGGAAATTAAAAATGCAAGAATTGTTGTGAATCGATTCCAAGTTAATAGTGGAATCCATATTTATTCATCAAAACATTCACACTCACTCCATAGTCTGATAGATCTTGTGAAGAACTGATTAATCGGATGAGAATAAAGATAGAGTCCCGTTCTACATGTCAATACTGACAACAATGAAATTTATAGTAAGAGGAAAATCCGTCGACTTTTAAAATCGTGAGGGTTCAAGTCCCTCTATCCCCAAAAGCTTTTTTCACTTTTTAACAAATTATCTTTTTTTGCATTACCGTTTTAAAGTTAAAGATGGTTATGTTCCTATATATATATTTTTTTTGATCTTATCACAAGTCTTATAATATATATGATAGGAGGACAAAAAAATATCTTTTATTTGAGGAGGCAGTACTCCGTTGAGTAATTCATAATACATATTCTTACATTTTTTTATATTATTATTAATATAAAACTTATGTAAAATTATATACAGAGTTCCTCTTTTTGAAGACCCCAAAAATTACGGTACCTATATAATTGTAATACTTTTCATCCTTTTAATTGATTGACTAATTGACACAAACCCAAGTTATCTCGTAAAATGGGGAGATGATGCACCAGAAAAGGGAATGGTCGGGATAGCTCAGCTGGTAGAGCAGAGGACTGAAAATCCTCGTGTCACCAGTTCAAATCTGGTTCCTGGCACATTTTGATTTTTTTTTTTATTCTATACCTAGAAATTTACGACTATGAGTCGATATACAAGTCGAGATCATGACACATAAGTAAGTTATTTAACTAGTTATCGTGCGAAATACCCCATCTATCTAAAAACTGGATGGGTAGATAGTTTAAAAACGAAACCCTTTAATTTTAGGTTTTTTAATTTTTTGCTGCTATTGGGTTTCCTCTTATGTAAAATATATTATAATTTTAGTATATTTTAGTATAATAATACTTCATATATATTCCAATCCGATTACCTTTGATTTTAATATAGATTTATGTATGGATTTATATTTTTTCCTTTCCTCATACATGCTATGACTTTACGTAACCCTTCTAAGTAAGTGTAAGTTATTAATGTATGCGCGGTACAAAGTTCAGGAGACAGAACTTTTTAATTCATTCTATTGTCTCTTAGCTCATTCAAAATAAAAATTTTTAATTTGTCTTTTCTTTTTTCTCCATCCATAATACCAGTGGGAAATCTATTATTCTGTTTGATCTAGAACATACAATTTAGCTACCTCATACTGTAGAAGTTAAATTAGTTTTTTATCATTTAATACGCATCTTGTATTTCGTAAAAATTGGGTACAATATAATCCTTACGTAAAGGCCATCCTACCCAACTCTCGGGCATTAAAATACGTTTTAGGCGCGGATGGTTATCATATGAAATTCCCAACATATCATAAGATTCCCTTTCTTGAAAATCCGCGCTTTTCCAAACCCAGAACACGGACGGAATTCTAGGATTACTCCTTGGAGCAAATACTTTTATGCATAC